GATCTCATCTTTAGACCAAAAACACGCAAAAGGGGGAATCCCAGAAAGAGAAAGTGTACCTAATAAAAAAGAAATTTTTGTAATTGGAACATGTTTTGTTAAACCCCCCATAAGACCCATATTCTGACTCTTATGCGGCGAATATCCAACAACAGCCTCCATTGAATGAATAATTGATCCAGATCCTAAAAACAACAAAGCTTTTGAATAGGCATGAGTAATCAAATGAAATAAAGAAGATCGAGTAGAGCCCATACCTAAAGCAAGTATCATATAACCCAATTGTGACATTGTAGAATAAGCTAAACCTTTCTTAATATCTTTTTGAGCAAGAGCTAAAGTGGCTCCTAATAGTACCGTTACTAGCCCTATCAAAGCTATTAAATTCATAATATAAGGTATGACTTTGAAAAGAGGAAGAAGTCGAGCTACAAGAAAAACCCCTGCTGCTACCATAGTAGCAGCATGTATGAGAGCAGAAATGGGAGTCGGCCCCTCCATAGCATCGGGTAACCATATATGAAGGGGAAATTGTGCGGATTTAGCAACTGCACCGGAAAATAATAGCAAGGAGCACAAAGTAACAAATAAAAGATCAACCTTATTATTATAAATTAAGTTCTTGACTATTTCGAACAAATCCCGAAATTCTAAACTACCCGTTATCCAATAAAGACCTAAAATTCCTAATAAAAATCCAAAATCCCCCACACGATTAGTTATAAATGCCTTTTGACAGGCATTACCTACAACAGGTCGCGTAAACCAAAAACCTATTAATAGATAAGAACACATTCCAACCAATTCCCAAAAAAAATAAATTTGTATTAAATTAGAACTCGAAACTAAACCCACCATTGAACTATTGAAAAAACTCATATAAGCAAAAAAGCGCAAGTAGCCTTTATCATGAGACATATAGTTGTCGCTATAAATAAGGACCATCATTCCAACAGTCGTGATTAATATTAACATAATGGAAGTAAGTGGATCAATCAAAAAACCAAACTCTAAAGAAAAATCATTATTGATCGTCCAAGACCATACAAATTGATAGATAGAATGGCGATTTATTTGCTGAAGAAGGAGGTTGATTGCAAAAAGCATAACTATACTTAACAAAAAAACACTCAAAAAAGACAACATACGACGAAACTTTTTTGTTGCTGTCGGAAAAAGGAGAAGACCCCCCCCTATTACCATAGGAATTGGAAGTGTAATAAAAGGGATGATCCAGGAATATTGATATGTATGTTCCATATAAAATATAAAATAAAAAGTTTTTTTCTAATGAATTGTTTCTTACTCACTCGTTCTTGTCCCTTTTCCAATTTGAAAAGAGAAAGTCAATAAAAAAGCAAAATATGTAAAACCTAACTAAAATTGGATATTCTTCATTATTATTTTGACTCTTTTCAAAACACGGCACATATTCAAATCACGAAGTTAGAATTGGTCAAATAATATGACCGACTTATCAGTCAAAAATCAATACTGACTTTTATTTAAGAACGTTTTTGACGAAGACCAAAAAAAGGGGAAAAGTCTCATTTTCTTTTTATGCGGAATTACGAAAAATTTCTATATCTACAACCTATCTAAAAAAGACCCATATAATAAAGAATACATATTTGTATGCATAAAGAAACAATAAAGAATTCATTTTGATATGAATCAGAAAAAGAAGCACAGAACTTGAGACAATCAAATTAAAACCCGCTTTTTAGTTCATTTATCCGGAATCATTAATTGATTCTTTTTGAAGGGTTAATTCTCTTCCATTATAAAAATATAAAAAAAAAGATATTTATGCTTGGAGGAAGTTCTATAGTATTATATTAATTATTATATCAATAATATTAATTTTTAAATTAACATACGTTCCATGGAACAAAAAAAAAACGAAGCATGAAATTTAAAAAAGTAAAGAACAAAAATTGATTTTTTTTTCTAAAAGAAATCCATCCTTAAATAGACTAACTAATGTAATCTCTTTTCACTTTTTTTATTTTGATTTTAAAATCAAAATTAGGTATACTTCCCTTTCGAACTTGCTTGATGACATAAAAAAGCTTAAATAGGTAGATAGGGCTTAGGCATTTAAGTCGATTTCTTTTATTTCTTGTATAACTAGGATGAAAATACAAAGAAATAGCAACGAATCCCTTCTTTTAGCAAGATAGTAGGATCTAAGGATTCATCAATACTGAATCGAAAAGAAAAAAAAAAAAACAGTTATTTTTTAACTAAAAATGTCTTTCACATCCAATTATAGCAATGAGTGACCTCTCAACTTTTAAATGGCCGTTCCAAAAAAGCGCACTTCTATATCAAAAAAGCGTATTCGTAAAAATATTTGGAAAAGAAAGGGATATTGGGCAGCGTTGAAAGCTTTTTCATTATCGAAATCTCTTTCGACCGAGAATTCAAAAAGTTTTTTTTGTCCGACAAAAAGAAATAAACAATCAAAGGTTGAAATAACCTAAATAAGTTTGATTCGTAAGAAAAGTCTTGTTGTTTGTCTAATTTTCTTTTTTTCTTTTAGAATAGGTAGAAAACGAAGTCTGTTATCGACTGAATTCAAAAAAGGGTTTTTTGGTTAAAAACAAACTCAAAAAAAAAAAAAAAATGCAAAAGACAATGTTTCAACTTTCTTTTTAGTCTCTTTTATCCGTTCTGGGATGGGGATTCTCATTATCCCCATCGGTTCTTAGAACTTATGACTACCTATCAATTACCATCAAAAAATTCTTATTTAGAACGTTCAAAAAAATGAAACGAGTTTCGATTCATCACTTTTTTCTTCACTAACCTCAAAAATATTGCCTTGAATTGACTCTTTCAATCTCGACGATTGAATAATAATAAGTTATTATGATTTCTAGCAAGGGAAGCCGCTATGGTGAAATTGGTAGACACGCTGCTCTTAGGAAGCAGTGCTAGAGCATCTCGGTTCGAGTCCGAGTGGCGGCATATACGAGTTCCTATAACTAAAACACTTACTTTTTATCTAAAACACTTACTTTTTATCAATATTATTCTAAATAATATTATTATATAGAAATTAGAAATAGAATATAATAGCTATTTTGTAGTAATGAAATAATGAAGGGGGCTTCTTTTTTTATATGATATTTTCGACTTTCGAGCATATATTAACTCATATATCCGTTTCGGTTGTTTCCATTGTAATTACAATTCATTTAATAACCTTATTAGTTGATGAAATAAGAGAACTCTATTATTCGTCAGAAAAGGGTATGATAACAACTTTTTTCTGTATAACTGGATTATTAGTTACTCGTTGGATTCTTTGGGGACATTTACCATTAAGTAATCTATATGAATCATTACTCTTTCTTTCATGGAGTTTAACCATTATTCATATAATTCCTTATTTTAAAAAACAGAAAATCCTTTTAAATCTAATAACCGCGCCAAGTGCACTTTTGATTCAGGGCTTTGCTACTTCCGGTTTTTTAACTGAAGTGCATCAATCTACAATATTAGTACCCGCCCTTCAATCTCAGTGGTTAGTGATGCATGTAAGTATGATGATATTGGCCTATGCAGCCCTTTTATGTGGATCATTATTAGGAATAGCTCTTCTAGTCATTACATTTCGAAAAATAACAAAGATTCCCTTTAAAATTAAAAAGAATAATTTTTTAAATGAATCTTTTTTTTTTGATGAGATTCAATGCATGAACGAAAGCGGCACTGTTTTACGAAACACTTTTTTTCTTTGTTGTAACAATTATTATAGGTCTCAGTTGATTCAACAATTAGATTGTTGGGGCTATCGTATTATTAGTATCGGCTTTATCCTTTTAACTATAGGTATTCTTTCAGGAGCAGTCTGGGCTAACGAGGCATGGGGATCATATTGGAACTGGGACCCAAAGGAAACTTGGGCTTTTATTACTTGGGCAATATTCGCAATTTATTTACATACTAGAACACATAAAAAGTGGAAAGGTCTAAATTCTGCAATTGTGGCCTCTATAGGCTTTCTTTTAATTTGGATATGCTATTTCGGAGTTAATTTATTAGGAATAGGACTGCATAGTTATGGTTTATTTCAATTAATATCTAATTGAATTGAGGACGTGGGTCTGATAAAAACAAATATAGGACAGCATATAAGTCTATAGAAAAACCATTGTGTAAACGAACCATTTGAATCAAGCAATGAGTGATTCAAATGGTTCTGTAAAAAGCCCTACTTTCTGGTTACAATTTTATTTTTTACGTAAAACGAAAAAAATAAAATCGAAAAATATTTTTCCACTTCAATTTCTATTTTTTTTTAGGATTCTTAAAAAATTAATAATTAGATAAAATAGCCTCAACCTTGTCAACGGATAATGAGAAAACGAAGTCTGGATAAATCCCGATACCTATTACGGGTAGAAGAATAGAAATTGAAACAAATAACTCGCGCGGGCCAGAATCAAAAAAAGAAGAGTTTGGAGCATTAAATAACTTGTATCCATAGAACATCTGGCGTAACATAGACAATGAATAAATAGGCGTTAATATCACTCCAAGTGCCATCACAAAAGTAATTAGTATTTTTGGCAGTAAAAGATATTTTTGACTAGTAATGATTCCAAAAAAAATTATCAATTCTGCAAAAAAACTACTCGTGCCCGGTAATGCAAGAGAAGCCATCGATGAGATACTGAACATTGTAAATGTTTTTGGAACAAAAAAAGCCATTCCTCCCATTTTGTCGAGATAAAGAAGACGCATTCTATCATAAGTGGTACCTGCCAAGAAAAAAAGCGCAGCACCAATAAATCCATGAGATATTATTTGTAAAATGGCTCCGTTGAGTCCCGTATCGCTTAAACAGCTAATTCCTATAATTATAAAACCCATATGAGATACTGAGGAGTAGGCTATTCTTTTTTTTAAATTACGTTGACCGGGAGATGTTGAAGCTGCATAAATTATTTGTATTGTGCCTAGTATTATCAACCATGGAGAAAATAAAGAATGAGCATGGGGCAATAATTCCATATTGATCCGAACCAATCCATATGCTCCCATTTTTAATAAGATTCCGGCTAGAAGCATACAAGTACTGTAATGTGCCTCGCCATGAGTATCTGGTAACCAGGTATGTAAAGGGATAATCGGTAATTTTACAGCAAAAGCTATAAGAAATCCAATATAAAATGTTATTTCCAGCACTAATGGATATGATTGATTGGCTGATGTTTCAAAATTTAATGTTGGTTCAGCGGAACCATATAAACTGATACCCAGAGTTCCTATTAATAAAAAAATGGAACCCCCTGCGGTGTATAAAATGAACTTTGTAGCTGAATACAAACGTTTCTTTCCCCCCCACATGAATAAAAGCAGATAAACGGGAATTAATTCTAACTCCCACATGATGAAAAAAAGTAAAAGATCTCGAGAAGAAAATAATCCTATTTGACCACTATACATTGCTAGCATCAAAAAATAGAATAATCGGGAATCTCGAGTAACTGGCCGAGCCGCTAAAGTGGCTAAAGTAGTGATAAATCCTGTCAGTAAAATGGGTCCTACAGAAAGTCCGTCTATTCCCAATCTCCAATAAAAATCAAAAAAATTAACCCATTTATAATTCTCCGAAAATTGAATTAATAAATTATCAGGCTGGAAATAATAACAAAATACATAGGTCATTAAAAGCAGTTCTAAAATGCATATACATATAGCATACCATCTAATTACTTTATTCCCTCTCTGAGTTTGAGGTAGAAATAAGATTAAGGAACCTGTTGATATCGGAAAGACTACAAAGAATGTTAACCAAGGAAAAGAATTCATGGTAAAGACAAGATACGCTTGGACCAGAAAAACAAACCCGTGCTCAAAACAAAATATCCTTCTATTTTTTGTTTTGAGGACGGGTTCTGTCGATAAAAAAAATGTATTCAAATTCAAATAGTGTTGTCGGAAACCTATTAATAAGCTAGACCCATGCTTCTAGTTGTTTCATGCCATAAATAAACTCGAACACTCAAGAAATCCGTTGGGCAGGCCGATTCACATCTTTTACAGCCAACACAGTCCTCTGTTCGTGGAGCAGAAGCAATTTGCTTAGCTTTACATCCGTCCCAAGGTATCATTTCTAATACATCTGTGGGACAGGCTCGGACACATTGAGTACACCCTATACATGTATCATAAATCTTTACTGAATGTGACATTGGGTCTATAAACTTTTGAACGTCATAAATTTTCGATCTAGTCGTTTTGTAACTCAATAATATTTTTAGACATAAGATGAATCAATAATTGACCAGAATTTTTTGAATCAATTCTGGATTGAGGTATGTACATGAAAGAGGACCAAGAGACTTTCATTTCTTAAATTTGAACAAACATGAATATATATAGAATTCATGAATATTTTAATTTATATGAATAATACTACTTATTCAATAAATTTGCTTGATTGATACGAGTTGATTTTCTGTTACGATAGATTGACGAAATAATAGCCAGTCCAACAGCTGCTTCAGCCGCTGCAATAGCTATAACAAAAATTGAGAAAATATTTCCTTTTAATTGACGACTATCAAAAAAATCAGAAAATGTTACGAAATTTATATTAACTGCATTCAGTAGAAGTTCAAGACACATAAGAGCTCTAACCATATTTCGGCTCGTGATCAATCCATAAATACCGATACAAAATAAAAAGGAACTCAAAACAAGTATATGTTCGAGTATCATTGACCAACTCCTTTTTTATTTCTTTCAATAAGAGTAAAAATAAAACTTTATATCAATATGAGCAAAAATTCTACAGAATCCATTGAGTCAAATATAACAAGTACATAAAAAATCATATATTTAGTAATAAATTAAAATTGAATATCAAAGAACTTGAAAAGAAGTTCTATTTATAATCGAAATAGAGAAAAATTGATACATGAACAAAGAATCTTTAAATAGAATGAAACCAAGCGCGATAAGATAAAACAAAGTTGAATTCAGATTTATTTGGGTAGTTCTAAGGCTTTAATACTATTATTGACGAGCCACAGCAATTGCGCCTATTAATCCAACTAAAAGAATTATCGAAATTAGTTCAAATGGAAGAAAAAAATCCGTTGATAAATGAATTCCAATTTGTTGACTATTCGTTATCAAATCTTTCTCGATAATCTGGTTTGATCTTGTCGTCCAAATAACGCTGTACCAAGATGTATCTGGAATAGTAGCAATTAATAAAACAAAAATACTTGTACAAACTAGTGAAGTAACCCCGCCTCCAACGGTCCAAAGAGAAAAAGCTTTGGAATAGTCTGAACCATTTATGAACATCACAGCAAATATGGTTAAAACATTTATTGCGCCTACGTAAATAAGGAGTTGTGCAGCAGCTACAAAATAGCTGTTTGATAAAACATAAAATAAAGATATACAAATAAGAACCAACCCTAACGAAAATGCGGAATAAATTGGGTTGGTAAGTAATACGACTCCTAAAGCAAATGATATAAGACCCAATCCCAGAAAAACTAAAAGAAAGTCATGTATTGGTCCAGTCAAATCCATTTTACGTATAAAGAAAAGAGAAATCCATCGAATTTTTTTTCATAACCTTATTGACTCGACCAGGAAAAAGTTTTTCTGATATGTTCCTAATTGAATAAAATCCTATTGAATTCAATCCGAAATGGTATGAATTGATGTAGGTATAACTATGGGAAAAATACTATTCCTTACCCCAAAAGAAAGTGCGATATTAGACAATAATATTGAAAAATAGATTTTTATTTTTATCTTTCGAAAAGAATTACGTAAAGATTAATCAATTTGAAATCAAAAATGGGTAGGTTTTGAGTCAAAATAAAGTCGCAACTCTCAGAATCAATCCAACCAAACCAATACAATAGTTGGGATTACTAATGATTTTATTGACTAAACAAAACAAAAAAACCTCATTTCTCTAGTTTTAGTAATTATTCTTTCATTTTGAATTTTGTATTTTTTGAATTAAGGGCCCACTCCTGTTTAGTTGAGGGAAGGCTGAAATTGTTCGAATTGTATAATCGTCAATTACTGATGTTGGTAAACGACCCAAAGCAATTTGATTATAATTCAATTCATGACGATCATAAGTCGAAAGCTCATATTCTTCAGTCATTGATAAACAATTTGTTGGACAATACTCAACGCAGTTACCACAAAATATACAGATTCCGAAATCAATACTGTAATTAAGCAATCGTTTCTTTCGAATATGAGTTTCGAATTGCCAATCAACAACGGGTAAATCTATAGGACATACACGAACACATACCTCACAAGCAATACATTTATCAAATTCAAAATGGATTCGACCGCGGAAACGTTCCGATGTAATTAATTTTTCATAAGGGTATTGAATAGTTACAGGTAAACGATTTGCGTGGGATAAGGTAACCATAAAACTTTGCCCGATGTACCTTACAGCTCGTATTGTTTGTTGACCATAATTTAATAACCCAGTCACCATAGGGAGCATATCAAAAATATTTCGGAAAAATTTGATTTTTGTTTATTTCTCTTGTTTGAAGCAAGTAGGGAATATAGACTATACCATTCCATTAAAGTTAGAGTGAAAAAAGTTGTGAAGAAGTTGTTAATAATAGATTTCCTAGAGAAATAGGTAAAAGAAATTTCCATCCAAGATTTAACAGTTGGTCCATTCTTAACCTGGGTAAAGTCCATCTTGTTGTGATGGAAATGAACAAAAACAAATAAGTTTTAGCCAATATAATAAAGATACCTGTTGTTATTTCAAAAACTCCACTCACTTTATTTAATTCAAAAAGCTCAGGAACAAAAATGTACGGAATAGAAATATTCCAACCGCCCAAGTAAAGAACTGTTACAAATAAGGAAGAAACTAATAGGTTTAGATAGGAAGCAACATAAAATAAACCAAATTTGATACCCGAATATTCAGTTTGATAACCGGCTACTAATTCTTCTTCCGCTTCTGGTAAATCAAAAGGCAATCTTTCACACTCTGCTAGGGAAGAAATTAGAAAAACAATAAATCCTATTGGTTGTCGCCACAAATTCCACCCCAAAAGACCGTATTTCGACTGTGCCTCAACTATATCAACTGTACTTGAACTATTAGATAATCATAGTCGATAATAGCATAGTCGCTCCTATCGCTATTCCAGAACCATACATGAGATTTTCACCTCATATGGCTCCTCGAGGGTCATAAATAAATCTAAGGGCCGAAGCCTATTCTCTTTATTTTTATATATTTGTCATATGGGTTCTTAGTTTGTAGAATAGATAGGAAGGATCCAAACGCCCTCAATTAGACCACTGAAATTCTGTCTGTTATTATTCGAATTTAAATTCGAATTTAAAGAAGGAGAAAGTACTTCTGAATTGATCTCATCCTTTAATAATTTTTTTTCTAACTTTATATTACAATCAAATACTCCTTGTAGATTTGTATAAATCTAAGTTTCAACCTATTATTTTTTAGATTACAAAAAAAAAAGAATTACTTTATTTTTCTATTGTATTGTGATTTTCTTTTTTCTAGTGTTAGGGATATTTTTTTCCTAGCCTTGTTTACTTTTCTAAGAAAAAAAGGACTTAAACAAAAAAGTAAAGGGTTATTTCGTTTCTGATAGTCATTTTTAGAATTTGTGGATAGGAGCATACTCTGGATCGGAATTGTGGGAAGTACTACTTGATTATTTCTACCAATTTTAAGCCCCAATTAGTTTTCTTTTCATACTTTGTATTTTACTATTATTTTATTTTTGCAAAAATATCCTTTGGGATAATTTTGATACAATCTCTATTACTAATCCGTTGTCTATCTTGGTGTTCCTAACCATCCACGCGTTTTTGCTCAATCCCCCGTTATGTTATGGTAATACATATTTGGTAATACACGCCAAACATAGTAAAAAACCAATATGGTTGATCATTATAAACCCGCTTCAAGACAGGAGGACTAATCACCCAATCTTGGGGTAAAAGCTCTCTTCTGCTTTCCGCTTGCCTCTTGTACTTAGGATAATGAGACTCAATATTTATATTTACTGCGAATTTGTAAGCTGTTTTCTTTCACTCATATAACTATCTGATTTCGCTCATAAACTTAAACGCTAACTAGAAAACTAAAACTTGAAAAAAGAAAATAAATAGTTCCATTCAAGTTATTTCGCTTATTATTTACATAGTTTCTTGTACTTATAAAGGAGTAGTAGAGAAAAGTTTATGTTTCAACGACTCACACGTAGAGATATTGATAACACACATAGAGTTAATGGTATTTCATAACTAAGCGATTGAGCAGCAGCTCGTAGACCACCTAAAAAAGAATATTTATTATTGGAAGCATATCCTGACATAAGAAGTCCGATGGGGGCAATACTTGAAATAGCAATCCATAAAAAAACACCAATCTTTAGATCAGCTAAAACAAGGTGATAGCCAAAAGGAATTACTGAATAGCTTAGTAGAATTGATATAACTGCTATGGATGGTCCAATACCAAATAAACTAGTATCTCCTCGAGATGGAAGAAGATTTTCTTTAAAAAGCAGTTTAACCCCATCGGCGAGAGCTTGAAGAATTCCTAAAGGACCGGCATATTCGGGTCCAATACGTTGTTGTACTCCTGCGGCTATTTCTCTTTCTAACCACACAATTACTAGTACGCCTATTGTTATTCCCAATACAAGAGTCAAAATCGGAAGCAGCATCCATATACTCTTCAAAATTTCGTTTAAAGATTCTAATCTGGAAAAAGAGTGTATATTTTGTATTTCTGTTGTATCAATTATCATTTCAACGATCAACTTCCCCCATAATGATATCTATGCTACCTAGTATTGTCATAATATCAGCCAATTTCATTCTTTTAACTAACTGAGGAAGAATTTGCAAATTGAGAAACCCTGGGGGGCGGATTTTCCATCTCCAAGGAAAACCACTCTGGTCCCCTATCAGAAAAACTCCCAATTCCCCTTTTGGGGCCTCCATTCTTACATAAAGTTCTTGTTTCGATAATTCAAAAGTAGGAGAGGTCTTTTTACTAATGAATCTATATTCAAAATCATTCCAGTCTATATCCCTTTCTCTATCAAAACATCGTATTTCTAAATTTTCATATGGACCTCCCGGAATTCCTTCCATGGCCTGTTGAATAATTTTGATGGATTCTCTCATTTCATTGATTCGTACTAAATAACGAGCTAATGAATCCCCTTCCTTTTGCCACGGGACTTCCCAATCAAGTTCGTCGTAACATTCATAATGATCCACTTTGCGAAGATCCCATTGCATTCCAGAAGCTCGTAGCATTGGTCCGGATAAACCCCAATTTATTGCTTCCTCTATACCAATAATACCTACTCCCTCAACTCGTTCTAAAAAAATTGGATTTCGCGTAATAAGTTTTTGATATTCAGCTGCCTTTGTTAAAAAATACTCGCAGAAATCCAAGCATTTATCTATCCATCCATGAGGTAGATCAGCCGCTACTCCTCCGATACGAAAAAAATTATGCATCATTCTCATACCAGTCGCAGTTTCGAATAGATCATATACCAACTCTCTTTCTCTGAAAATATAGAAGAAAGGGGTCTGTGCTCCAATATCCGCCATAAAGGGTCCAAGCCATAACAGATGAGAAGCTATACGACTCAACTCTAGCATAATTACTCTTATATGGCTAGCTCTTTTAGGTATTTGAATATTTCCCAGTTGTTCGGGTCCGTTTACAGTTATTGCTTCTGTGAACATTGTAGCTAAATAATCCCAACGTGTTACATAGGGTAGATATTGTATAATTGTTCGGTTTTCTGCAATTTTTTCCATCCCTCTGTGTAAATAACCTAATATGGGTTCACAGTTAATAACATTTTCACCATCTAGAGTAATGATTAGTCGAAGAACACCGTGCATTGATGGGTGGTGCGGGCCCATATTGACTATCATGAGGTCTTGTTTTGTAGATGGTATATTCATAGGTTTTTCCTCGATTCATTCTTTCATAACTTATTGAAAACGAAAAGAAATTTATCAAAATTGAAGATTTATTACTAATTAATAAATATAATAAATAGAAAAAAAGAACTCAAAATTAACTTTTCAACTTAACGCATTTTTGGTTTCCGAAGATCCAACTGACTAATTAATTGTTTATAACGTACTTCATTTGTCTTTGACAAATAAGCCAACAGTCGTTGGCGTTTTCCTATGATTTTCCGTAAGCCTCTCTGGGATAAAAAGTCTTTTCTATGCAATTCCAAATGTGAAGTAAGTCTTCGTATCTTATTGGTAAAACGGAATACTTGAAATTCAGTGGATCCCTCATTTTTTTTTTTTTTTTCTTCTTGGGAAATAACTGAGATGAATGAATTTTTGACCATAAAATGAAATCTTTTCCCCTACTTAAATTTTAAATTGAAATAGTATAATATTTTGATTATATTAAATATTAATATTTCTCTATTATTTCTCTATTATATATTATACTATTTATATAATAGAGAAATATTAATTAGTTTTTAAAGTATAATATATATTGATATAGTGAGTGATCAATAATACTAATTGATCAGTATCAGTAATAATAATACCAAAATTAGATTGAAAAATTATGTTGTTAATTTAACAAAATATATCAGAATAGAATGAAAAACTAGACATGCGTGTATCTTTTTGTTTTTAGGCAGCAAATATGCTCTGGAATAGAGGAAAAACTTTTTAGTAAAAGTGTTTTAATCGTGGATACAGATGTATTCTTACCATACTAAAACGACTCCCATTATTAGTATCAAACCAATAGCGATTCATACAAGCTAAATCTTCTAATCGATAATTGGGCCAAAGAAAGAGTTTAAATTTAATTACTTGATTTTTATTTTTTAATTTTTTGTTATCTCGAGAAATCCTTTTGGTTTTATTCGAAATATTACTACGGGTTTTGATGTTATTTCCATGAAAAAATTCGTTATTTATCTTAATATCTTTTATATTCTTGGAATTAAAAGATATTAGAATTCTCAACTCTCGGCATTGCCGAGGAGATAAAGTCTTTTCAGAAATAAGCAAATCATAATAATTTTTCTTTTTATTTCCTGTGGACTTATCCCAATTCTTTGTATCCGCATAGTTTCTTTCTTCTTCTTTTTTATTCATTTTTTGTTTATTCTTATGAACCAATGAAATTTTTAAGGTTTGATAGAGAAGAAAGTGTCCTCCATTTTTGACAGCCAGGCGAACTGGTTCGATAATAAATATTCCCTTTTTTAGAAATTCTGTAAGACTCAAATCGTTGTCAATCAGCAGAAAATTGATACCTATTTCTCCCCTTTGAATAGAGGATAGAGTCGCTCCATTTGGATTTATTGATTTAAGCAGGAAACAATAAACTTTCATAGTATTAACTAATTTTTTTTTTACAGAAGCATTCCATTTTAATTGAAAACATAAAGGTCTTTGTAGGAATAAAAAAAGCTCCGCTTCCATAGAACCTTTGTAGTTTTTTTTTTTCATGTCTGATTCTGCAAAATTGTCTTCAAGATATTTTTCTTGGTTTAAGCAAACTGATCCAAAATCTACTAGTTCTTCATTTTTTTCACTAAGATTGTCATTTCTAGTCAAATCGAAAAGAAGTAATTTGATTGGTATGGTCCAAGGTTTTTTCTTATATGCATTGTAAAGTATCAAATTTTTTGGGAAGAGCCAAAGTTCCAAATTGCATATGGAATAGCTGCATATGGAATAGCTTAGTAGTCTTTCATTCATTTCCATCCAGTCAAAAAGGTTTTTTTTTTTTTTTATTCCAGTATCAATCCAAAATTCAATTTGGATTCTTTTTTTAAGAAAAAAATAGAAAATCCTCCAATCCAAATATTTTCTATCCCGATTTTGTTCTATCTCCAGAATCTCGTCTTCTTCCAGACAGTTAGTGATAGAAGCCCCTTCTGACCGACGAATAAATTTGCGTTTAGGTATCGTAAAATTATAGAAAATTCCTTGCTTAGTTTTTGTTTTTAATGACAATCTAGGAATAGATGAGTCCTTCGGATCTTCATAATTTATAGATTTATACGCTAAAAGATCATATCGAGAGTATTTTTTGATTTTTTTTTTTAGTAATAACTCCCCTTGAAAATTCTTTTGTTTTTCGTACTTCATTAATAAGTCTTTTTCATTTTCACAGGAATCCTTTTTATTTAAACCCTTATTTTCAGTCATACATCGTTGATTAACAAGATTTCTCCTTTTTTTTGATATTAATCTAGACCATCTTATCGGAGATAAATCATTTTGATAATGACCAGCCTTTAACAACCAGTTTTTCCATGGATTCGTTATAAAAGTAATGTTTTTTTTATGTCTTAATTCGGAATGAAAAATTCCTTGTACTTCAAAAAAATTCTTTCTTTTTTTTTTTAGAAAAAAAGCTTTTCTATCATTTCGAAGAGTGGGTCTTAACTTATATAAGTTAATAAGTAGGGTTTGTGATAATTTATAAAATATATATGCTTGTGACAAAGAGGATAAGTCACCAAAAATCTGTCTTTTCATATTAGTAGCAGTCTCTTTTATATTCGAAATAAAGTTAATCCCTTTTTGATTTCTATTCAATTTCAGAATTTTATCTTGATTTTTTTCATTATCTTGGATGTCTTTATGAATAAGGTTTCTGACTGATTCAAGAAAAAGTTGTGAATTCATCCTGAGAATATTAATGATAGTATTAATGATAGATAGAACAGTATATATGGCTTTTTTTTCAATACAAATTTTTTTAAAATACTGGAATTTATAGAAAAATTCATAATTTCTTCTTTTTATTCTAGATTCTAATCTTTTCAGATCATAACTTCTTTTTTTAGAATTCATTTTTGTCTTTGAAATTCTAAAAATAGTTTTTTTATTTTTTGTTTTTGTAATTTTTTTTATTTGAGTTATGATTGTACTTGTTCTATCGGTCAAATCTTGCATTCGTTTTTCGGTCAGTGAAGAATTTGTCCAACCTGTAGGTATAGGTATATGTCTAATTTGAGTAGAGGGTTTATGAATCATCTGATTGTTGATTATTAAATCTTTTTTAGTTTCATTCAATTCATATAGTCCGGTAAATACTAAAAAAATTCTCATTAGTTCTTTTAGTTTTGCTTTGAATTTTAAAAGGGAAAAGGACCTTTTTTTGATAACTTTTTTTTTCCTTTCTTTTGATTTTGTGACATTTGTAAAAAACTTTGTTCGTTGTTTTAAAGCCCTTATAACTAGAAACCACCTCTTTTTCAACTTTTTTTTTTTTTTTTTGAGTTTCTTAAAAATGGGTTTAAAATCAAAGGAATAAAGTCCTTTTTCGTTTCGAGGAGGACCAAAAGGACTTTCTGTTGTCTTGCCTAAAACCGTTAAGAAGCCGCCAAAATTCTTTTTTTGCCCTTTCTTCTCTTTCATTGGATCCTTTTGAGTGAATTGTAACTTAGATCTGTGCCAAGGTTTCAAACGAAAAGGAAATAGGATTTTTATTTGAATACCTTCCATTAACCAGTTTCTCGGAAATTCTTTTTCTGGTAATGGAATTCCATTAAAGGTGCATTTAATATGTATTTCTCTATTCAAATCTCTAAAATCCTCCGACCATTCTGGAGATTGAAATAAAAGTATACGAATAATATTTTTAGCTATTATCAATAAAGGTAAGATTATATATTTTCGAAGAATGGATTTGGTTACTAACAAACATCCTCTTGTTAGTTGCGGAAAGGTAACGTTATCCCAAACTTTAACTCTTTTGACCCGTGCTTCTTCCTCTCTTTTATCTTTCTTTTCTTTATCCTTCTCTTTTTCCTCTCTTTTATCTTTCTTTTCTTTATCCTTCTCTTTTTCCTCTCTTTTATCTTTCTTTTCTTTATCCTTCTCTTTTTCCTCTCTTTTATCTTTCTTTTCTTTATCCTTCTCTTTTTTATCCCTTTCTTTTGTTGTTTCTTCAGGATAATCTGAAATTAAAAATTTTTTATTTTTACCTATTAATTTTCTAAACATTAGTTTCAGCATATGCATCATACGAGATATTTCAAAAGAAAATAAAAGAGGTTTGTTTATTCTATCCAAAAAGAGGGCGGAATGCATATTTGCGTGAAAGATTTTCCAAGTAAATGTTTTACGTCGTTGAGGACGCATGGAGCCTTTTATTATGTCGCGGCGAAAGTCTGATTGGTCGAAATAATGTATCAAAGCGATCTCTTTGTATACTGGATCAACTTTACCTATAATTTCTGCAAAAAGTATTACACGCTTAGTTCTTCTTGAACGAATTCCAGGATCCTCTACCACAAATTCTTCCTGTACTCTTTCAGCGTATTCCAATTCGTCAATTATTTTATATGACCATCGAGGTACTTTTTTACTAATTTCTTTTATTCCAATATCATTTTTTTTGCGTCTTTTTTCTCTTTTATCTTTTAGATTGGCTAAAACAGTATCGATGCAATATTTAAAATTTTTTGGTTGATCTTCTGTTTTTTGTTCTTGTTTTAAAACTGCAGAAAGTTTTTTTAAATTGAAACTTGATATTACCTTTTCTATTGAAAAAATTTTTATATTAAAAGTATCCCTTGTTTGTTTTTGTTCAAATTCTTGATACTGATAAGTAGGAGTCAAAAAAATACTAGTAATAAAAAATAAGTTGTTAATTCTGTTTATAGAGTGTGGACTTATAGATCTCGTTATAGATGTTTTATTTAGGGTTGGGGATAAAATCAATTTTTTAATTCTGCCGCGTGAGGGACCATTCAATAAAGGATCATATATTTTTGGTAAGTATCTTCTTGTATTTTTATACAATCGAGTCTTTTTTTTTATTACAGTAAAAAATGAAAAATTTAGATCTAACATTTTTATTCGACTTAGAAACTCATTATTTTGCTTGTGTGTTTTTTTTTCATTTGTAGAACTCCAATGATTATATAATTCTGGATATTTCATGTTTTTTGGTGTGAATATAGGCGCTTTTCCTTCTACCAGGTTTAAAAAAACGGCCAAACTGGGCGGATATGTAAAAGAAATATTTTTTTTTCCATCACTTAGGCATGTATAAAAAAAATATTGTGACATTTCATTTTTTACAGCTTTATCTCCTTTATTGTTTTTTCTATATCGAAGTGGGCGATTCCATCGTTTATAATCAAAAAGTAGAGTTACAAGAGGTTTTTCGAACCAAAATATATTTTTATCTTTAAATATTTCGAACGTTGAATTTTCTTGCTTCCCATCCACTTCTAAAGTTTGACTTTCATTTTTTTCATTTTCATAAACGTAAAGAGGTCTATTTTTAGAGCATGTATCCTTCAATTGAAAGTGGAATTCATCTTTTGCTTTTTCCTTTCCATTTACTTTGATCTCTTTTGTTTCATCTATTTTGTCCAGATCTTCCAAAAAAAGGTAAGAAGAAGAATCTTCTTCGGTGGATTCCTCTTGTTCCTGTTTAGTA